ATGCCTTCGCCGTATAAAATATGAATATGAATATTAAGTAATAATAGCATGGCACTTCGAATTCGATATGCATTTTTTTTTTAACATAGATTATATATCGAAAGAGGAGTATGAAATTAGTATAAAATAAAGGGTATTCCTGATTTTATTCGGGGCCCTTTTTTCAGCGTCACAAACTTTTTGGTTTTCACCTCGAAGACTTTTAACAATATTTATGGTATTCTTATGAAAGAAAGATTAGGAAAAAACTTTTGGATTGCTGAATCACAAACGAGATAAAATATATAAAAAAAGCAACGGAGCCATCATAGTATTTTTTAACTATACTGAAAGGAAGGATGGTAATTGGATCATTTGTCGATCCGGATCTGAGAAAATGAATCTTATCTATATATATTTCTCTTTCTTTGAAGATCGAAGCGAATTCCATTGTGGAGCCGTATGCAATGTGCAAAAGATGCCTATGCCTGTACGGTTGCTCAATTCTATCTTTTTTTTTTTTAATTCTTTATCTCTTATTCTCGCCTCATCATACGAGATAGATTAACCTTTTGTTTGTTATATATATCATCAGGGTAATGATACATCAACCCGCGAGTTCTTTTTATGAGGCACAAACGGGAGAATTTATCCTGGAAGCAGAAGAACTATTGAAACTGCGTGAAAGCATCACAAGGGTTTATGTACAAAGAACAGGCAAACCTTTATGGGCTGTATCCGAAGATATGGAAAGGGATGTTTTTATGTCAGCAACAGAAGCCCAAGCTTATGGAATTGTTGATCTTGTAGCGGTTGACTAAAAATAGACTAAAAAAAAATAGTAGTAATCCTACGTAAATCCGCAACTTGAGATTTTTTACTTCACTTTTTACTTATTACTTACTGGCTGGGTTAAATAATATTCTATTCATCTATTAAATAGAAATAGAAGAAATAGAGAAATAATTCATAAGCAACCGGTTAGGATCGATCTAAACCAGCTCATTCATTATGTATACGATTCAACATGCCAACTATTAAACAACTTATTAGAAACACAAGACAGCCAATCAGAAATGTCACGAAATCCCCTGCTCTTCGGGGATGTCCTCAGCGCCGAGGAACATGTACTAGGGTGTATGTGCGACTCGTTCAGATCCTCGCTGGGACAAACTAAAGGAAACCCCTTTTCTGATCAGTACCAGTGAAGAGGATAAAATGGAAGGAAAAAGGCCATTCACTATCTAAAAAAAAAAGATCTATTATATCCTTCTATTTTATTGTGTTGAAATTTATGGTTTTCATTGGTGCAAATCCAATCATTTCCTTTCGGAATTGAAGATGAAAAAAATTCCTCATTGGTAACAAATGGTTATCCATTAAGCGAGGGAAATCCTATTTTCAAAGCCGAAATCCGATGTCTCTACTCTTTCAAAAACGGACTAAGAGGGTCAGCTACCCAGCTAATCTTCATAATGAAATATCGTTACTGTATAGGTAGATCTTATTGTGAAAGACCTATGACTAGATAATTCATGGGTAGAGCCAAAGAATTTGAACTGTACAAGTTCCCGCATTGATAAAATGAAGTAAAGGGCTCCGGTGTATAGAGAGGACCTCACCGTTTAATTAAGACGTAACCATAGAAACGATGGAACCCACTCTTTATTTATTCATTTCTATTTATTACCCTTTTATGTTTTTTGATACCCGGTATCAATACAATTTGAGGCGCAATACCTATAAAAAAGACAAATTGTGGTCGGGAAGGTTATAGTAGCAAAAGCCATTGAAATTTTTATTTTATACATTGGAAGAATCCGTTTTGTTATTAATAAACTAGGAAATAGGAAAAGAATAACTGAAAGAAATCTATTAGTTATTCATTAAAATTCATTTATTCAATGACCAGAATTAGACAAGGATATATAGCTCGGAGACGTAGAGCAAAAATTCGTTTATTTGCATCAAGCTTTAGGGGGGCTCATTCAAGACTTACTCGAACTATTATTCAACAGAGAATAAGAGCTTTGGTTTCGTCTCATCGAGATAGAGATAGGCAAAAGAGAGATTTTCGTCGTTTGTGGATCACTCGAATAAATGCAGTAATTCGAGAGAGTGGGGTATCCTATAGTTATAGCAGATTTATACACAATCTGTACAAGAGACAGTTGCTTCTGAATCGTAAAATACTTGCACAAATAGCTATATTTAATAGGAATTGTCTTTATATGATTTCCAATGAAATCATAAAATAAGTAAAAGGAATGAATCCGACACAATATTTTAAATGGAGTTTCGCCGGAGAATGAATTCGGGAAGGTAGAGTAGAAATAAATATGAAAAAATATGATAAAGCCGCTCAAAATAAAATGAGTGAACACGCCGCGCCGAATAGTCAATAAAACAAAATTTCTTCTTCCCCATTCCTCTTTTTTTTCTTACAATACGACAATCAAAATCTGGATCCTCGAATTTTTCGAACAAAACATTAATCTGTGTTTGAGTTCAAATTGAAATTTGGATTCAATTGAAGAGTAAACTTATTTTTTATTTATTTCTGGTTCTAAGACCAATAGTTCTAACGGTCGACTCGCCTCTTTCAAATTGTTTCTCATTATTATTAAGAAAAGGTAACAAAGATAAAATACGAGCTTGTTTTATAGCAATAGTAATTAATCTTTGTTGTTTTAAGGTCAACCTATTTACCCGTCTAGATAATATTTTTCCTTGTTCACTAATAAATCGACTAATTAAACTCATGTTTCTATAATTAATTCGATCCCCCGATTGGATCGGGGGCAAACGCCTACGAAAAGATCGCTTGGATTTAAGAAAGAATCGCTTGGATTTATCCATGGTTTGTTTATTCCTTATCCCGAAAACCCTATTTCAATCTCATCAAAAATGATTTAGGATTAAAAAGGGGGATTTTTTTTGGTTTTTTTTTCTATTTTATTTTTTCTTTTTTATTTTTATATTAATTTTTAAATACTTATATTTATTAATATTTATTTATTAATATTTTAATTGAAGTTCTATTTCTAAGTTCTATTATAGATTTATAGATTTTAGCTATATTATAGAAATTTTGTTCTATATCTAATATCTAATATAGTATTTCTAAACATGGTATTTCTATATAATAATATTATAGTATTATGGAGTCCCCTTCCCTGTAAAGTGACACATCTTGATTCGATCTATTTCTTTATCTCCCCGTGAATTGTATGTTTGTAACAATAGGGACAGAATTTTTTCAATTCTAATCGACTAGGAGTATTGTGTCGATTCTTTTGAGTAATATATCTGGAAATACCTTTTGATTCTTTATTAACACCCTTTCGAACACAATTAGTACATTCTAAAATAACCGTTACGCGGACTTCTTTACCCTTGGCCATGAACCCCCTTTCTTTAAGTTTTTGATGAGTTTTTGATTCAACCAACTCTTCGATTTTCCAATTTAAAGGGAAAAGGGAAGGAAAAAAATCAAAAAATAAATAGAAGTTGCTAACTCGAAATTTTGAAAGATTATTTCGTTGCAATCACAACCCAATATAATAATTAATAGCAATATTTATTTACTATTACTTATACTTAAAATACTTTTACTATATTATTATTACTTTACTTAACTTTAAATTACAATTACTTATTATTTTTATTACTTATAAAGTTTGAATTTAATTAATTAAATTAATTAAAATAATTATTTCGAATTCTATTCAGTTTTATTTAGAATAAAATTCTATTCTAAGTCGAAGTAAGTGTAAGTTAAGTGTAAGTATAGTATTTCATTTTACTATCTTGTATGATATTCTTGTCTTAGACACGTTTTTATTTCCATTTTCACTAGATGATTTATCAAATGAATTAAAAACCCGAATTTCGACAAGGTTGAATCCACTTTTTTATTTCCCTTTCCTCTTTTCTCTTTTCTTTTAGATAAAATAGAATTACTTACAATTAAGTCAAATAAAAAAAATAAGTAAAATAAAGAAAAGAGGGGGAGGTATTAGTCACAGATCTTTTGATTCTCTCTCTAATCTTCTTCACCCCCTCCCATGTTAATAACTAGAATGAAAAAAAAGGGAATGTCAACGCATCCGGGAATAATCGATTGATCTCTATCAATAGACCTGCTAAAGCCCCGAACCATAGAGTACTTAGTACCGGTGCCACGGAAAGATATGTTTTTAGGTCTCGCATGGAAAATCCTCCTTCTTTATTTTTTTTTGTAATGTATAATGTTAATACATATATGATCGCTGTATAAGTAGTTAAGGACCCCTTGGATTTATACACGGAATTCCTAATTCCAATTGAAATGTACACAGATTCGTTCGGTAGATAAGATTTTCCCTTTCTTAAAACCGTAAAATATATCCCTTTTTATCTGAGCATTCTAAAAAAATCTTCATTTTTTAGTTTTTTTTACAATGGGTTTCATATTCATATATTTAATAATATATAATATTAAGATATTATTAGATAATATATATCTAATAATATAGATTACTATTAGAATATATATTAGATATATATATATTATTATATCTTATATGAGACAAAAAAAAATGGCAAGATAACTTGTATGTATATCAAGGGATATAAAATGTATATCAAGGGATATAAAAAATAAGGATTTGGAAAACAAGACAAGGATTCTCTACAATGACACTGTAGACCAATTGAAAGGGATGTAGCGCAGCCTGGTAGCGCGTTTGTTTTGGGTACAAAATGTCACGGGTTCAAATCCTGTCATCCCTACCTATTACTTCTCCTCTGAGCAGTAATGAAATCAATTTTCATCGTGCATACATAATTCTTTTTTATAGTATATCTATCATTTTATACTATATCATATACTATATAATACTATATGCATGCAAGAGGTATTGGAGTTACAAAAAAAAAAGTACTCTTCCTTATAGTCTTATCTGTTGTGATAAGAAAGCGCTCTTAGTTCAGTTCGGTAGAACGTGGGTCTCCAAAACCCGATGTCGTAGGTTCAAATC